ATTGGTAATTGTTCGTTCATAGAATTCATAGAATAAATATGCTAATACTATTTCAGTTTGAACTTATAAACTGAAGCTATTATTACTATTCTAAATAGAAATTATTAGAAATGGAAATTCTTATTACTATCCCTATCTATTTAATTCTTTACTATTTCATTTTTCATTGGTTAATTGGAATTAATATATTTAGAATTCTATTCCCTATTTTTTATTATTCTTTTATTCTTTTTTATATTGAGTATTTTTAATATTTGCGAAAAGAAAAAAAATAGATCGTTGGAACAATCCATATTCGTGATGCAACTGTTGTTACATTAGATCCCCCCAAGAGTTCTTTCCTTATGGAACTACAATACAAAACAAAGATGGGATTCTTTAATATGGAAGGAAAGAATATAGAACCTAAAAGGGTAATAGAAGTTGCTCTTCTTTGAATCGAGTTGGCCCGAAATCAAATTCAAATAAAGAAAGAAAAATCAAATGAAAATATTCAATAATTTGAAATCTTTTGAAAAAGTCAAGGTTTTCTTTTTTTTTTTTTTTTAGTGTCCGTCTATAATGACTTATGAATCAAGAACTTTCAATTGGAACTAAACGAATTCTTTAAATTCGTTTTTATTACCGTTGTATCTGGATTGAGATTTAGGTAAATGTTTTCTTCATATATGTAGATGTAGTAAAAGAACATATCTAATTTAGCTCTTTCATGCCTATTCTAACTAGTTATTTTGGTTTTTTACTGGCTGCTTCAACTATAACCCCAGCTCTATTTATTGGTTTGAACAAGATACGACTTATTTGAAATGAATGAAATGAAATAAACAATTTACAAAAATCAAAATCAAAGCCTTTCAGAATATTTCATTTCAGGTATTCTATGGTTCCTTCCCGCGTCAATTGCCAATTCCTGGTCATTGAGATTCACGTATAATTCAGATTAATATTTAGGGATAGATCTTACCTCTCTTTTTCTTCCCTAAAACAAATCGAAATGATTGAAGTTTTTCTATTTGGAATCGTCTTAGGTCTAATTCCTATTACTTTAACAGGATTATTTGTAACTGCATATTTACAATACAGGCGCGGTGATCAGTTGGACCTTTGATTGAGTAACATCTCTTTTTTTGATTGACCTCCTCCTTGTAGGAGGTCAAATTTGAGTTGCAATTCTACTTTGTTTTGTTAAGTTATTTCATTGTAATTCGACATAACATAAACGGAATCACGCTCTGTAGGATTTGAACCTACGACATCGGGTTTTGGAGACCCGCGTTCTACCGAACTGAACTAAGAGCGCTTTCTTATATCCTATAACAGTAGATACGATTGTAAAGAAGTAAAGAAAAGGATTTTGTTACCCCCTCGGGGGTCTTGTGTACATATAGTATGTACAAAGGAAAGATTATGTCCAAATCTTCCCGATCTTACTCAATGAATCCCTCGTAACTGTCCATAGGAGAAAGAATAGGTAGGGATGACAGGATTTGAACCCGTGACATTTTGTACCCAAAACAAACGCGCTACCAAGCTGCGCTACATCCCTTTTAAAAATTGTTGTACAGTGTCATTGTATAAAATCCATGTCTTGTTTTCCACATCCTTCTTTTTTGCTCTACCTATATAGATAGGTAGAGAGTGTTCTTGTCATTCTTTTTTTTAGGGGGCGGAAAAATTTCATCTGCTGGGTCATTGTACATACGCATTTTGGTTAGTAATTCCTAATTCTAATTTCATTTCGAGCAAAAACAAATGATCTTGAACTAAAAGATCGGGTTATCTATGATTTATGTATTAGAATATCGAACTAGGACTATATATGTATTACAATATACAATACAAATAAAGAATTAAAAGAAATAAGAAAAAAGAATATAAAATAAAAGAAGAAGGAGGATTTTCAATGCGAGATATAAAAACATATCTCTCAACGGCACCTGTGCTAACCACTCTATGGTTTGGGTCTTTAGCAGGTCTATTGATAGAAATTAATCGTTTATTTCCAGATGCCTTGTCATTCCCCTTTTTTTAATCCTGATTGAATTCTTGTATTGATCTGTGAAGAAATGAAGAAGATTTGAGATACAATTCTACGTAACATGGCTCCAATTTCGCTCCCTTTTTCTTTCCTATCCTAAAAAAAGAAGAAAGAAAAAGTGTATCGAACCTCAGTTAAAATACAGTGAATCTACGATAGAATTTGGGGGAAAAGAAATGGAAATGTGGATCCAGTCTAGGGGCGCCGAGATTCTAACATAGAAAGAAGAAAATCCTGAGATTAGGATAGGAATAATCCATAGTTAGAAAAAATTGTATTAATGAATTATTACGATATTCTGAATATTCTTCTATTAATGAATATGACTCTCTTTCTTTATAGTTATAGTAATTCATAGTAATTAGATTTTAGATTCTAGTACTTCGAAGTCATTCGAATTCTAATAATTTGAAAAAGAAAATATTTACAAATTCCATTTCTAGTTAGTAACTTTTCTTAATATAGATATAGAATCTATATTCTTTTTTTCTTTTCTTTTTATTTGGTTCGGATCAAAAAGAAAATGAGGAGAGTTCTAAAGTGAAGTTGGTCCAAAATGAAAAGGAGGTTCATGGCCAAGGGTAAAGATATCAGAATTATAGTGATTTTGGAATGTACCTGTTGTGTTCGAAAGGGTGTCAATAAAGAATCGCCGGGCATTTCTAGATATATTACTCAAAAGAATCGACACAATACACCCAATCGATTAGAATTTAGAAAATTTTGTCGCTATTGTCAAAAGTATACGATTCATGGGGAAATAAAGAAATAGATGGAACAGAGTGCGTGTGTGATTTTTCCAAGTAGCGGGAAGAGTAAGAACTTTACATCTTAACATATATAATACAAACCAAATCCTATTTTGGTCGAATCTTAAATGAATAAGAAAAAAATAGAATTCTATTTTCTAGATTATTTTAGATATAAGGAATAAACAAACAAGGAATAAGCAAACCATGGATAAATCCAAACAACCTTTTCGTAAATCCAAGCGATCTTTTCGTAGGCGTTTACCCCCAATTGGATCGGGGGATCGAATCGATTATAGAAACATGAGTTTAATTAGTCGATTTATTAGTGAACAAGGAAAGATCTTATCTAGACGGACGAATAGGTTGACCTTGAAACAACAACGATTAATTACTATTGCTATAAAACAAGCTCGTATTTTATCTTCGTTACCTTTTCGTAATAATGAGAAACAATTGGAGAGAGTGGAGTCGATCCCTAGAACTACTGGTCCTAGAACCAAAAATAAATAGATATACTCCTCAAAACTCCAATCGGAACTCAAGCTCATATTAATGTTTTGCTCGAAAAAAACTAGAATCCAGATTTGATTCTTGTATTCTAAAAAAGGAAAAATGGGGAAGAAATCTTTTTTTCTTGAAAGATGTTCGTTTATTCCTACTACTCAAATCTTCATTTCTTTTTATTCTATCTTCCCGGAGTCCATTCTCCGGGAAATCCTGTTTCAATCATTCTTGTTTCCTGTATAATAGAATCTATTAAGATTCTTTTATTCCTTGATTTGATTTGTATTTTCTTTTTGATTGATGATTTTATTTGAAATAATAGAAAAACAATTCTTATTTGATAGGGCTATTTGCGCAAGTATTTTACGATTCAGAAGCAATTGTCTCTTGTACAGATTGTGGATGAATAGGCTATAACTATAGAATAGCCTATCCTCACGAGTTACCGCATTTATCCGAGTGATCCACAAACGACGAAAATCTCTCTTTTTCCTGCTCCTATCTCGATGAGAGGAAACCAAAGCTCTCATTCTTTGTTGAGTAGTCGTTCGAGTAAGTCTTGAATGAGCCCCTATAAAGGTTGATGCAAATAAACGAATCTTTTTTCGACGTCTCCGAGCTGTATATCCTCGTTTAACTCTGGTCATTGAATCAAATGAAACTTTCTTGAATAACTAATTGATTTCTCTTCTTTCAGTCATCCTTTTCCTCCGGTCGATTAATAACAAAACGGATTCTTCCGATATATAAAATATAAATTCCAATGGCTTTTGCGACTATGACCTTCCCGACCACGATTCTTTCTTTCTTCAAGGTATCTTGCCTGGAAATAAGAAATTCGACTGCTACTAAATAAAAAAGAATAGTGGGTTCCCTCGTTTCTATGGCAACTTCTGAAACGGTGAGGTCCTCTCTATACACCGGAGCCTCTTCTTTCATTTCATCGAATTTTCTTGTGAACTTGTATAGTTCACACTCTTTGGCTCTACCCATCCATTTTTCAATTAGAATTCTTTTTTCAATTCTAATTAGAAAGTAATAGTCCTTTTCACAAAAAAGCTATCCATACAGTGACGGCATTTAATTATGAAAGTTGGCTAGGTAGCTGACCCTGTTAGTCCGTTTTTTCAAGAATAGGAGCATAACCTTTTTCCTCCGCTTAATGGGTAACTCTTTGTTACCAATGGAGAATTCCTTCTCATCTCAAACGGAGTGATTGGATTTGCACCAATAGAAACCATAAATTCATAACATAATTAGGTATATGATAGATCTTCATTTTTAGATAATAGTCAATTAAATGGCCGTCTTCCACTCTATCTATCTTAATTCATTGGTAGTGGTCGTTGATACTGGAAATTTTCATTTCTTCAAACTCATGATCTGAACTAAACGAGTCGCACATACACCCTAGTACATGTTCCTCGACGCTGAGGACATCCTCGAAGAGCGGGAGATTTCGTGACATTTCTTATTGGCTGTCTTGCGTTTCTAATAAGTTGTTTAATGGTTGGCATGGCGTGTCTATAGAATCTCATTCTAGATAGAATAGAGCGGGTTGGCTTAGATCGATCTTAACCTGATGGTTGATGATTATGAATGATTTCTATTCACACGGAAAATTCGAATTTCTCAATGGATTTCGTATATTTATATTTATACGGAATTCCCAGTATTTTCATTTTCGACCGCTACAAGATCAACGATGCCATGAGCTTGGGCTTCTGTTGCTGACATAAAAACATCCCTTTCCATATCTTCGGATATAACCCATAAAGGGTTGCCCGTTCTTTGTACATAAACTTTTGTGAGAGTTTCGCGAAGCTTCAATAGTTCTTCTGCTTCCAGGATAAATTCCCCTGCTTGTGCCTCGTAAAAAGAACTAGCAGGTTGGTGAATCATAACCCTGATGATATTGATATAACATCATGAACGGTTCTTCTATCTATATATCGCACGATTGGGTTAAAGTAAGGGGGAATCAAAATAACAAGAAAAAATAGAATTAAACAACCGTACGGGCATCTTTTGTACATTGCATACGGCTCTGCAATGGAATTGATTTTTTCGATAGAATTTCTTCTATCGAAAAGAATAAATAGAACCCATCCGATCCAAATCGTTAAATGATCCATTTACCACCCTTCCTTTCGTAGTAGTAAAAAAGATACTATGATGGTTCTGTTGCTTTATATATTTATCTCGTTTGTGGTTTAGCAATCCCAAAGTTTCTTTTTGATACGATCCAAGAAGGAGAAAATGATTTTTTCCATTTTTTTTGACTCTTTCTCTCATAACATAAAAAGAAGAAAGAGACTTCTGGTGTGGAAGAATAATGGTTTGTGACGCTGAAATTGACTCTTGCTTGTGCTTGACACATAAAATCAAATTGGGAATAACCTTTCTTTCATACTACTATCTCGATACAAAATCTCATGTTAGAAAAAAACAATAATGGTTTGTTCATATCGAACTCGAAGTGCCATGCTATTATTACTTATTCTTTATTTGATTCATATTCGATACAGCGAAGGCATAGTATTCTTTTTTTTTCTCAAATAAAAAAACTCATTGGCGCCAAGCGTGAGGGAATGCTAGACGTTTGGTAATTTCTCCTCCAACCAGAATGAAAGATCCCATTGAAGCGGCTAATCCCATACATACTGTATGTACATCCGGTGACACAAATTGCATAGTATCATAAATGGCTATCCCTGGTATTACCCATCCGCCTGGAGAATTTATAAACAAATAAAGATCCCTAGTATCATCTTCTATGCTGAGATATACCATGAGACCGACAAGTTGATTCGAGATCTCGCTATCAACCTCTTGGCCTAAAAAAAGTAATCTTTCTCGATGAAGTCGGTTGATTAGGGCAAAATTGTATCCCTGAGGAACCGTACGTGCACCTTTGGATGCATACGGTTCAAAATAATTGCGAAAAAAAGATCAATGTGTCGATTCCAGTCCTATTTCTTTTTTTTTTTTTAACATGAGTTTTGCCCTCCTTCCCCTTCCCTATGTATAAAATCAAAAAGAATTTTATGAACTTATTGAACTAACTTCTCATTGATGTATTGTTTCATCGAAATTCAAATAACGATGTAATTTTCTTGTTCCTGAATGGGCCCTTTCAATTCTTTTAGGTTCTTGTTCTACTCCGGGGGAAGATTTGCCCGAATTCCATTTGCACATATAGGTCAAATGATTCCAGTACCACTTCTTTTTTTTTTTCAATTCGTTTCATACCTTTCCCCAAAATATTCGATGTATTCATCATACTACTCCATTGGTAGGCAGTTTGAGATTATCCCTATAGTAAGATAGTAAGTCTAAGAATAGCCTATGATACAAGTGGTAATCATGTAATCATCATATATTCTACATAATAGATTATATTAGAAGATTCTATTAGAGTTCTATTATAGTAAGTTATATTATATTCTATTGAATTACTAATGAATTTCATAATTTCTTAATAATTCAATGAGATTTCTATTTTATTTTTATATTCTTTATTGAATATTTCTTATTTCTATTACTACATTTACACTCCCATTCTATTACTTTCATTTCCAATTTGGTATTCTCTGAACGGAGCCTGGATACTTTATTTTATCAGTCCAAGTAAACCATCAATTATTTTAATTGATAATATTGATCCCCAATAGGAATTATTGTGCTTCACGCTCCGAATTATTGATGGTTCAATCAATACAATATTGAATATATATATTTATTGGATTGGGCGAAACAGAGAATACTCGATCGGGGGAGATAACGGGGAAATACCATATGACCAATATGTCTGACAAGTCGCACTATACGTCAACCCAAGCTGCATCTTCCTCTCCAGGACTCCGAAAAGGTACTTTTGGAACACCAATGGGCATTAAGATAAAGAAAAAAATGAAGTACTATACTTTACTTTAATATGGAAACGTAACAATGGTTTTATTGTCTTCATCATTTTTTCTCTTTCTTATTTTATATCTTATTTTTATATCTTCTATTTATATCTTATATATAGAATATATTAGATTAGATTAGAATATAGAAATATTCTAATACTACTAATACTAATATATTCTATATATTCTATATTCTATTTTTAGATCTTTGAATCTTCTTTCTATTTCTAATCTTCTATTCTATATATTATCTAAAATAGAACTGAATATTATTATTCTATTATTATATAGATAGAATTATAGTAATTATAGTATTATAGATTCTAATTTAGAATATGAGTTAGAATATTAGTATATAGATATAGACTGGAAGGTTCATAGAGTAAGACAGAATGAATAAAGAGAAATTGTAACGAACGGGATCGATCGGATCAGCCGATTGTTCGAATGATTTCGAATTCTAAAAGAGTATCTATGCATTCTTTTTCCCTCAAAATCCTCCCATTGCGTATTGGTACTTATCGGGTATAGAATAAGATCTGTTTCTCTTTGTTCTTATAAATATAAAGAAAGAGAATTGTTCCCTTCTCTTTCTATTCTATTTCATTAAAAAGAAAAGAAGGGAATACAAATAAATATTAATCCTTTCCTATACAAAATCTACCGAACAGGTGAAATACATGGTCTAGTCTTTTCCAATGCGATAAAGTCACATAATGTCTATTTCTTTTTCAGAAAGGGGTATTTACATGGGTTTGCCTTGGTATCGTGTTCATACTGTTGTATTGAATGATCCCGGTCGATTACTTTCTGTCCATATAATGCATACAGCTCTAGTTTCTGGTTGGGCCGGCTCGATGGCTCTATATGAATTAGCGGTTTTTGATCCCTCTGACCCTGTTCTTGATCCAATGTGGAGACAAGGCATGTTCGTTATACCCTTCATGACTCGTTTAGGAATAACCAATTCGTGGGGGGGTTGGAGTATCTCGGGAGGAACTATAACGAATCCGGGCATTTGGAGTTATGAAGGCGTGGCAGGGGCACATATTTTGTTCTCTGGCTTGTGCTTCTTGGCAGCTATCTGGCATTGGGTGTATTGGGACCTAGAAATATTCTGTGATGAACGTACGGGAAAACCTTCTTTGGATTTGCCCAAGATCTTTGGAATTCATTTATTTCTTTCAGGAGTCGCTTGTTTTGGCTTTGGTGCATTTCATGTAACAGGCTTATATGGTCCTGGAATATGGGTGTCTGATCCTTATGGACTAACTGGAAAAGTACAATCTGTAAATCCAGCGTGGGGTGCGGAAGGTTTTGATCCTTTTGTTCCGGGGGGAATAGCTTCTCATCATATTGCAGCAGGTACATTGGGCATATTAGCAGGCCTATTCCATCTTAGTGTCCGTCCGCCTCAACGTCTATACAAAGGATTACGCATGGGTAATATTGAAACTGTGCTTTCCAGTAGTATTGCTGCTGTTTTTTTTGCAGCTTTCGTTGTTGCTGGAACTATGTGGTATGGTTCAGCAACTACCCCAATCGAATTATTTGGCCCCACTCGTTATCAGTGGGATCAGGGGTACTTCCAGCAAGAAATATATCGAAGAGTTGGGGCCGGACTAGCCGAAAATCTGAGCTTATCGGAAGCTTGGTCTAAAATTCCCGAAAAATTAGCTTTTTACGATTACATTGGTAATAATCCAGCGAAAGGGGGATTATTCAGAGCAGGCTCAATGGATAACGGGGATGGAATAGCTGTTGGGTGGTTAGGGCACCCCATATTTAGAGATAAAGAAGGGCGCGAACTCTTTGTACGTCGTATGCCTACCTTTTTTGAAACATTTCCGGTAGTTTTGGTAGATGGAGACGGAATTGTGAGGGCCGATGTTCCTTTTAGAAGGGCAGAATCCAAGTATAGTGTTGAACAAGTAGGGGTAACTGTTGAATTCTATGGTGGCGAACTCAATGGAGTCATTTATAGTGATCCTGCTACTGTGAAAAAATATGCTAGACGCGCCCAATTAGGTGAAATTTTTGAATTAGACCGGGCTACTTTGAAATCCGATGGTGTTTTTCGTAGCAGTCCAAGGGGTTGGTTCACTTTTGGGCATGCTACGTTTGCTTTGCTCTTCTTTTTCGGACACATTTGGCACGGCGCCAGAACCTTGTTCAGAGATGTTTTTGCCGGTATTGATCCAGATTTGGATGCTCAAGTGGAATTTGGAACATTCCAAAAACTTGGAGATCCAACTACAAGGAGACAAGTAGTCTGATACAAAATTCCTTTGCCATCTTTTGCCTCTCTCTTTTTTTTGATTTGATTCTAGTATTTGTAGTATTTAGAGTATTGAAATTTCTATTTCTATTAGATTTCTATATAGTATTTAGCTATTTAGTATTTCAAATTTGTTCATTTCTATAATGAAGCTAGAATTTAGATTTTAGATATTAATTGAATCTATTATCTATTTCATATATTCTTATTCTATTTTCTATTTCTATCTATTTATACATAAAAATAAGAAGAATATAGAAAGATTAGAAATAGAATAAGAATAATACAATATAAATATAGAATAGAATAGTAATAAGATATGACTATATCTATATATAGTATATATACATACTATATAGATAGTAATAGTTAGTAATAGGAAATTGTTAGTAAATTGTCAATATCAATTTAGAATTGATTTAGTAAATGATCCAAAATGAATAGGTGTGGAAGCTATAATTGTAAACCACGATCGAATCTATGGAAGCATTGGTTTATACATTCCTCTTAGTTTCGACTTTAGGAATAATTTTTTTCGCTATCTTTTTTCGAGAACCACCTAAAGTTCCAACTAAAAAATGAAATGATTTTTCATTATTTCCATTGAAGTAATGAGCCCCCCAATATGAATATGGGGGGCTCATTACTTCAACTAGTCCCCATGTTCTTCGAAGGGATCTCTTAATTTTTGAGAGGGTTGCCCAAAAGCGGTATATAAGGCATACCCAGTAAAGCTTACAAGTAAACCGGATATGGAGATGGCGACTAGGGTTGCTGTTTCCATTTTTTCGAGAATTTCAAGATCACAAAGGATCACGATAATGTCGTTTATTTACAACTACAACGGAATGGTATACAAAGTCAACAGATTTCAACCCATGATGAAAGAGGATTTATGGCTACAAAAACCGTTGAGAGTAGTTCTAGATCTGGGCCAAGACGAACTGGCGTAGGGAGTTTATTGAAACCATTGAATTCGGAATATGGAAAAGTAGCTCCAGGGTGGGGGACTACACCACTTATGGGAGTTGCAATGGCTCTATTTGCAATATTTCTATCTATTATTTTAGAAATTTATAATTCATCTGTTTTACTGGATGGAATTTCAATTAATTAGTTCATAAAAACTAGGAAGTCCTAGTTTTTCAATCAAAAAAGATTTTTTTACTTATACTTACTTAATGCTTAAAATACTTAATACTTCAACTTAAGATTACCTAAGACTTGGATTTATAGACCATTCTGGTAGTTCGATCGTGAAATTTATTTGTTTCGATATTTCATTTCCGGAATATGAGCGTGTGACTTGTTATAATCGATCCTATTGATAATACAGAGAACGGACCTGTCATCTCTATCAAGATGATTCTACCTCGTCAGATATTTATTCTAGTCTCTGGAGCACGGACTATATAGAATAGATCAAGAAAAGAAATATTTGAACTATGATTCATACCTATTATTCAGACCTCGCAACCGGATTAAAAAAAAAATGGAAATAGGTCTTTTATAAATCAAACAATTTTTTTCTTCATACTTCTTTTGACCGAAAGAAACCTCTTTCTCTAGATTTTGTTGAGTTATTACATTCATTTAAGAAGTGATGATCAAATGGTTTTTACTCAGAAAACCTTTGAGTTTAGCTTTGGCTTTCTTAAATCATCGTGGTTCTAGTATGAATCTGAGGTTTCAATTGATTCATAGGGTCTCAACAAGAGAATTCCTATCAAAAAAAAAAAAAAAGAGATAGGGAAGAGAAGATTCAAGAGGCCTGTCACGATTAACATAAAGAAAGATGGACGAGCCAACTTGAGATTTTATTTCTTGGCATTATCATCACAAAGAAGAGATTCCGGATTTTTCTTACTTCGTATCTTTGGGTCAAATCGAGTCAAGCGGCTAAGCCACAAGAAGTTTTAAACTCTCTATTCCATATCCGTTGAAACCAGTATTTGTGTGTTTCGGCTTGAGCCGTACGAGATGAAATTCTCATATACGGCTCTCAGAGGGGGAGTCTTTCTTGGGTTACCTATCTCAATAAAGTATATGATTGGTTCGAGGAACGTCTCGAGATTCAAGCGATTGCAGATGATATAACTAGTAAATATGTTCCTCCTCATGTCAACATATTTTATTGTCTAGGGGGGATTACACTTACTTGTTTTTTAGTACAAGTAGCTACGGGTTTTGCCATGACCTTTTACTATCGTCCAACTGTTACAGAGGCTTTTTCCTCTGTTCAATACATAATGACTGAGGCCAACTTTGGTTGGTTAATTCGATCAGTTCATCGATGGTCAGCAAGTATGATGGTTCTAATGATGATCTTGCACGTATTTCGTGTGTATCTTACGGGTGGGTTTAAAAAACCCCGCGAATTAACTTGGGTTACAGGGGTGGTTCTGGCTGTATTGACCGCATCTTTTGGCGTAACTGGTTATTCCTTACCTCGGGACCAAATTGGCTATTGGGCAGTAAAAATTGTAACAGGCGTGCCTGAAGCTATTCCTATAATAGGATCGCCTTTGGTAGAATTATTACGTGGAAGTGCTAGTGTGGGCCAATCCACTTTGACTCGTTTTTATAGTTTACATACTTTTGTATTGCCTCTTCTTACTGCCGTATTTATGTTAATGCATTTTCCAATGATACGTAAGCAAGGTATTTCGGGTCCTTTATAGAGAAGGCAGATCATAGATATTTGTAATTTATCATATCGGGGAGGAACAAGAGTCTTTCATTGCTACAAATATGGATTATTTAAGAATAAGGCATGTTATTTGGATACTTCTATTCAACTCTGAAGTATTGTTTATTTGATACGAATCGAATAGTTGAAGTAGATTTTCCTAAAAGAGGATGGATTATGGGAGTGTGTGACTTGAACTATTGATTGGCCCATGCAGATATATGATTTTATCCGCCACATTGGAATTCATAACCCAATGTGTCTCCGCATCCAACCATCACGTCAGTCCCTTTATGTAGCATAGGATAGGCCGGTTCGCTTGAGGAGAATATTTTCTATGATCATACCCGAATCATGTCATGCATGAACAGGCTCCGTAAGATCCCTAGAATAAGTGATGTGGAATGATCCAATGTTCTATTTATTCCACTTTGTTTGATTTTTCTTTTTTTTTAGTCATTTTCTTATAATTAATTGATAGTATTAGTATTTCGTATTAATTTGATAGTAATCTTAGTAAGTTTTTTATAGTATGTAGATGCATTCATTTCCTCTGCATCGACCCTGATCTATGATACTATCGGAGTTAAATAAGGGATCTAAGGAAGAACAGGGGCTAGACTTTATTAGTAACAAGTAAAAACTTTGTATTTTTGTATGTAATACAATCGAGATGTTGTGGGGATAAATACCAACCAAAAGACATGAGACAATCCAAAAAGCACTTGATCATGATCGAATTTGTAAGCCTACTTGGATATTGAGCATTTCCTTGTTGCCAGAACTGAATTCTTTGCAATGAATCGTTGCAACTCGGGGAAATGGAATTTGATAAATCTTTTCTTACATAGAGTCATTCTACATTATATATGTAGATATGTATGAAATATAGATCTTCTATGGACCTATTTATGTTCTATGGATCTATTTCTGTAATTCTTTTGATTCTTGCTCGAGCCGGATGATAAAAAATTATCATGTCCGGTTCCTTTGGGGGATGGATCCACAAGGATTCACCTATCCAAATAACAAAGAAACCTGATTTGAATGATCCTGTATTAAGAGCTAAATTGGCTAAAGGGATGGGACATAATTATTATGGAGAACCTGCATGGCCCAATGATCTTTTATATATTTTTCCAGTAGTAATTCTAGGCACTATTGCATGTAACGTGGGCTTAGCAGTTCTAGAGCCGTCAATGATCGGTGAACCGGCGGATCCGTTTGCAACTCCGTTGGAAATATTACCCGAATGGTACTTCTTTCCCGTATTTCAAATACTTCGCACAGTACCCAATAAGTTATTGGGTGTTCTTTTAATGGTTTCAGTACCAATAGGATTATTGACAGTACCTTTTTTGGAGAATGTCAATAAATTCCAAAATCCATTTCGTCGTCCAGTAGCTACAACAGTCTTTTTGATCGGTACCGCAGTAGCCCTTTGGTTAGGTATCGGAGCAACTTTACCTATTGAGAAATCCCTAACTTTAGGTCTTTTTCAAATTGATTAAACCGTTAAATACCACGACATAGGTATCTAAGGAAGATCCCCTTCTGGATCTTCCTTAGATACATCAATCTTATTATGATCTATTCTGCAAATATACGGACCGTGTCGGAGATTAAAAACTCATTCTATTCTTTTTTCTTTATAAAAACTAAAAAAATGAAAAAATTCCAATGGATTTAAAATGAAAACTTTTTCTTAGGTAAATCGATTGCAAAATGCTTATGTAGAGTACCCAATATCTGTTTTACATCTTCTATGCGAAAATATTCCATTTTCATAAGATCTTCTTGACTGTAACTCAAAAGGTCCAATAATGTATGTATATTGGACCTTTTGAGACAATTATAGGTCCTGGAAGACAATTCTGATTGGTCAATAAAAATACACGTCAATGGAATTCCTTTTTTGTTTTTCTTGCGATTAGTGAATCTGTCTTGAAAGCAAAAGGGTAGATTCCATCTGTTTTCATTTTCCTCGAAATTCATGTCCTCTTCCTCTGCATGTAGAAAAGGAATCAATAAATCAATCAAATTACGAGAAGCTTCATAAAGTGCTTCTTTAGGAGTTAAACTTCCATTCGTCCATATTTCTATAAAGAGTATCTCTTGTTTTTCATTCCCATTCCCATAAGAATGAATACTATGATTCGCATTTCGAACAGGCATGGATACAATATCTATAGGATAACTTCCATCGTGCGAGTCGTTTGCGGATTTCATACGATATCCGCGATCTCTCTTGATTTGTAATTCAATACACAAATCAATTGGTTCTGTCAGGTTAGCTATATGCTGTGTCGTGTCAACTATTTCTACAGAAGGCGGTGAGATGATATCTTGAGCTGTTATGTATTTTGGACCCCTGACGCAAATGGATGCGTCCCTAACTCCATAGAGATTACTTCTCAGTACAATCTCTTTCAAATTTATTAAAATCTCATGTACTGATTCTTCAATACCTGCTATCGTAGAATATTCATGCAGCACATTTTCAGATGTTGCACGTGTGATACATGTTCCTTCTATTTCTCCAAGTAAAGCCCTTCGCATGGCGATACCTATAGTATCGGCTTGACCTTTCATAAGCGGGGACAGAACGAAACGACCATAATAAAGACGCTTGCTGTCTACTCTTGATTCAACACATTTCCACTGTAGTGTTCGAGTGGATCCTGCTACTTCTTCTCGAACCATACTATTATTTTTCTTTTCTTTATGATTATTGGATCAGATCATTGAATCATTTATTTCTCTTGGAATCTCTTGAATTATTCTTTCTACACACGTCTTTTTTTAGGGGGGCGACATCCATTATGCGGCATGGGTGTTACATCACGTACGAAACTTAATAGCATCCCATTTCTACGAATGGCTCGTAATGCCGCATCTCTTCCGAGACCTGGACCCTTTATCATAACTTCTGCTCGTTGCATACCCTGATCCATTAATGTACGAATAGCATTAAATGCCGCGGCTTGAGCAGCATAGGGTGTTCCTTTTCTTGTGCCTCTGAATCCAGAAGTACCTGCGGAAGCCCAAGAAACCACCCGACCTCGTACGTCTGTAACAGTTACAATAGTATTGTTGAAACTCGCTTGAACATGAATAACTCCTTTTGGTATTCTACGTTCATTCTTATTTGAACCAATGCGTGCATTCTTACGTAAACCGATTTTTGCTATAGGTTTTGTCATATTTTATTAGATCATATTCATAAGAATAAAATAAAAAGAAAGAAGAATCCTAAATCTACAGAAAGATACGGAGATATCCATTTCATATGAAAACGAATCCATTCTTCTTTCTTTTTACATGTACATGGGTTTTTCTTTTAAAGAGTTCTTGATTTAGAACTTGAGAAGGATTACCCCTGTCTCTGTTTATGTCTCGGATTGGAACAAATGACTATAATTCGCCCTCGCCTACGAATCAAGCGACATTTTTCACAAATTTTACGAACAGAAGCCCTTATTTTCATATTTAGAATTCCTTACCTTCATTCTGAATCTATTTTTTTGGAAACAAAAATCAGTTTATTGCATTTTTGAACTTCGAATTATATCCCTACGAAAAGGATGTTTAAAAGAATGATCTAATCGTTCGAATCTTTTTTGCGAAGTCTATAAATTATACGTCCCCTGGTTGAATCATAACGACTCATTTCGATTTTTACTCTATCTCCGGGTAGTATACGTATAAAACTGCGCCGGATTCTCCCTGAAATATAACCTAGAATTAGATCTTCATTATCTAACCGAACTCGGAACATACCGTTGGGAAGTGATTCAGTAATTAAACCCTCATGAATCAATTTTTGTTCTTTCATTCCAGGGAACCCCCTTTAAGTATCAACTAATAGAGGAAGAGTTCTATAATTCACTTCTCTTCTCTATTTTACAAATAGTAAGTTCGAGAGAAATTTAGGGTACCCGAGGAGAATCACCATATATAACACATAATTTCTCCTCCAATTTTTTCTAGTCGAGCTTCTCGATCTGTCATTATCCCTCGAGAAGTAGAAAGAATGACAATTCCCATTCCACCTAAAATCTTAGGAATTCGTTGATAGTTGGAATAGATTCGTAGACCGGGTCGGCTGATACGCTTTAAAATTATTTTATTCCCTTTCCTAGTCTTTCTATGTCGTAAGGTTGAAACCAAGAAATTTTTTTGACTTTCTTGATGTTTTCGAACGTTTTCAATAAAACCTTCTCGTAAAAGTATTTTCACAATGTTTTTAGTGATATTAGTAGATACTATTTGAACTCTTCCCTTTTGATCCATGTCAGCATTTCTTATAGAAGTTATTATATCGGCAATAATGTCCCTACCCATGACGAACTATAGTTATTGGTGCCTCCTCGTTTTGATATAATCAACATGCTTCTTTTTTGTTTTATTTTTTATTGAATTCTTTTTTTTTTTTTTTGAAATTATGAAATTCTAAAAAATTATTAGAAATTTAAAGTATATGCATGAGACACAATCTATTAATCGGATCTATTTCAGATATTTGAATATTCTATTCTATCTATATATTCTATATAGAAATATAGAAATAGGATATATCCTATTTTCATCTATAATACTTCGGGTGCTAATGAAACTATTTTAGTAAAATTCAACTGTCTCAATTCCCGAGCAATCGCACCAAAAATTCGAGTTCCTTTTGGATTTCCTTCTTTATCAATGATAACCGCTGCATTGTCATCATATCGTATTATCATGCCGTTGTCACGTTTGAGTTCTTTACACGTGCGTACAATCACAGCTCTAATTATTTCTGATCTTTCTAGAGGCATGTTGGGCACTGCTTCTTTTATTACAGCAACAATAACATCGCCGATATGAGCATATCGGTGATTACCAGTTCCTATGATTCGAATACACATCAATTCTTGAGCTCCACTGTTATCCGCTACATTCAAAAGGGTCTGAGGTTGAATCATATCATTCTTATTTGAATCTCTTATTTCAATGCAAGGGATAAGGGAAAAAAGAAATATTGTCTGTCCAGAGATAAAGAAATCCGTGGTTGTTTTTTAATTCTCAATACTCCTTTTACTTTTGTTTACCTATCCTGAAATAACAAATTGAGTTCGTATAGGCATTTTGCATGCAGCTATTTCCATAGCTGCTTTGGCTACAGTTTCTGATACTCCACTCATTTCATAAAGTATTCGGCCCGGTTTAACAACGGATACCCAATATTCGGGGGATCCCTTGCCCGAACCCATACGTGTTTCTGTAGGTCTTACAGTAACAGGTTTGTCGGGAAAGATACGTACCCATATCTTTCCACCACGACGCGCATATCGTGTCATTGCTCTTCGCCCTGCTTCTATTTGTCTAGCTGTGATCCAAGCAGGTTCAAGTGCCTGAAGAGCATATCTGCCAAAACAAATATGATTGCCTCGACAAGATATTCCCTTCATTCTACCTCTATGTTGTTTACGAAATCTGGTTCTTTTGGGGTTATAGTTGATGGTTGTTTCTGAATTCCATCTCTACTGCAGAGCCGGACATGAGAGTTTCTTCTCATCCAGCTCCTCGCGAATGAAATGATTCAATAATATTACATATATACATGTATTTATGTATTTCATTCTCTATCAAAAGATAGAATATACTAATTCTTTTTGATATTGAATTTGTTACATAGGTAACTGTATATATAACTAGATAACTAGACGTGTTTGTTTATATATAATGCTTCTTTCTTTTATCAAGATTTCTAAAGTATTTTACTTTACCTCTATTGATATTGAATCACGCCAATAGTCATCCAATAAATGAAATTCTTAAATTAAATAAAAATAAAGAAAGGGTTCGCGGGCGAATATTGACTCTTTCCTCCTTCATTTGTAGGGTCAATTCATGACCCTTAAGAAGAAATCCATTTTTTCTCGGTTCATTCCGCCATCCTACCCAATGAATCATTAGGATTGATTCGTTTTCAAGAAAATCCTATGTAGTCACAGGTTCCATCGTTCCCATAGCTTCTCCTTTAATGCTTAGGCCTGAACTCTGCAATGGAGCTCTCAACAAAATCTGTTATTTGTTTCCGAGTCAGTCTCCTCAGTTTTTCTTAACCCGAAGCTCGATTAAATTATTCTCTATTTTCTATTTTTTATATTATAGATTTTTCTATCTTTGATATTTGATATCTTATTATTTCTTTATCTATTTCTATCTTATTAGATATATAATAGACTATATTATACATATTGATTAGATTATTTAGATTCTTATTTTAATTTAATTTCTTTTCTTATATTTATTCTATTTTATTTCTATTTTTTATTTGTATATTTCTTATTATATTGGAATTGTGTATTTTGTATTTTTATTGTATATTGATGTTGATGCTTTATAACACTGCTTTTTTTATGGGGTAATTCTTCATAAACCATACATATGGGAATCATATATCATTGAGATCTTTATTCTCTCTTTCTATCATCCTTCCATTTTTCCACATCCCCCCTTTTTTTTTTCACAATTCATAATCATATTTCTTTTTTATGAAAAGAATTTCAGTTGCTACAACTATATGATCGATTCAGTCATATAGTGACTGTTTCTTGGGATCTCGACAATACGAAGCAATAAGTTGGTTATTAGTTTTGAGTTTCTTTAGTTTTGATAGTTACTAAGTTTATAGTGGGGTCAGCCTGTTTTTTTTTAATCTCAATTCTCAACTCTAAAGAGAAAACTAACGAGTCACACACTGAGCATAGCAATTATACTAAAATAGAAATTAAATAAAGGGTAAATCAAATTTTTATTTAACCTTATAGAATTAGAATTGTTCGTTTTTCTTTGATTAAGAAAAAAAAAAAAAGAAAAAGAAGGAAATAGTTTCTAAATCTTTTCTATCGATGAGCAGAATGGCGAGATAAAGAAAGATCCATTATTCTTATTTTCTTATTCTTGGTTTACAAATATCCAAATTTTGATGCCTAAGACTCCATAGATAGTTCTAATTGTATGGGAACAGTGATCAATTTTAGCGCGAATTGTTTGTAAGGGAACCCTGCCTTCTCTAATCCATTCGACACGTGCAATCTCTTTTCCGTCGATACGCCCTGCAATTTGCACTTGAATTCCTTTTGTACCTGTTTGTTCAGTTAATTCAATAGCTTTTTTCATTGCCTTTCGAAATGAGACTCTATTTTTTAATTGTAAAGCTATATATTCTGCAAGAATATTAGGTTGTCCATAAGGCTTTTCAATTCTTGTTATAGCAATGTTGAGTCTCCGGTTTACAGAATGAAACTCTTTTTGTACATTCATCTGTAATTCTTCGACTCCCCGTGTTCGTCCTTCTATTAATAAATTGGGAAATCCAATATAGATTATGACCTGAATCAAATCTATTCTTTTTTGAATTCCTATATGGGCAATTCCTTCAAAACCTGAAGATATTCTCTTATTTTTTTTTACATAGTCCTTAATACAATTCCGTATTCTTTCATCTTCTTGTAGACCCATGGAAAAATTCTTTGGTTTTGCGAACCAAAAAGAATGATGACTTTGAATTGTTCCAAGTCTAAAACCAAGTGGATTTATTTTTTGTCCCATATTTTTCTATTATTTTTCCATCCATTTTTTTTTTTCTAAATAGGAATCTAAATTATATTTCTTTATTCTTTAGATGAATAAAAAATATCTATTTTTCTTTTAAAAGAATCTTTATATGACAAGTGGTTTTTTTTATCATATAACTACGCCCTCGAGCCCGAGGTCTTAACTTTTTCACAATAGCACCTCTATTGACTTCAGCTTTACTAATAAATAAATCAGCTTCATTCAA